TGATGACACGAAAGAGATAGCGGATGAATTACATTTTATTAATATGAAAGCTATATGTTCTCTGGATGATAATAAAGAAAATTGTAAGGCCGCTATGGTGAAAAAAGAATATAAACACGTTTTCTGGTTTGAAAAGCCTCTTGTAAATATTTTTTTCGACTATAAAAGATGGAATTACCCATTACGATATCTAAAAAACGATCAATTTGAAAATGCTGTAAGAAAAGAAATGTCACAATATTTTTTTTTTTTTTGTCAAAGTGATGGAAAACGAAAAATTTCTTTTACATATCTACTCAGTTTGGTAAATTTTTTGGAAATGATACAACGAAAGATATCTTTGAATGAATTAGCATTCGATTCTAATAAATTATATAATTTTTGGACTTATAATACTAAATACAAAAAGAATAAACAAATTAATGAGATTATAAATCGAATTGAAGTTCTAGACAAAGAATTACTTTTTCTAGATATACTTGAAAAAAAGACTCGATTATGTAATTGTGAAAAAAAAAAAGAATACTTGCCTAAGATATATGATCCTTTATTGAACCAACCTTTTGGTGAAACACTAACACTAAAAAAAAAAAAAGTTTCACCTTTAAGTATAAATGAAACCTTTTCTATAAATAATATTCATGGTCTACTTTTTACCGATGAACATAAAATGTCTTATGATAAAAAAAAATTTTATATCATAAAAATAAATTATTTGTTGACCTTAATTAATGAATTTTCGAAAGAACCACTACCCTATTTAAATTTGAAAAGACTTTTTTTATTTCCGAAAAAAATAAAAAGGGGTTCAAAAGAGCGATATAAATTTTTATTTCATGTAGTTATAAATAATAATCATAAAAAATCCATTTTAAAAAAAAAATCCGATAGAAGAAAAGGAATACGTAAAAAAATATCCCATTGGTCATACAAATTAATCGACGAATTGGAACAACAGGAAAGGGGAAATGCGGAAGACCGATTGGCGGACGATCATGGTATTCGCTCAAGAAAAGTCAAACGTGTAATTATTTTTACAGATAAACAGACAAATACCGAAGAGGTGGCTTTAATACGTTATTTACACCAATCGGATTTTCGTCGAGATATAATCAAAGGTTCTAGGCGCACCCAAAGGCGTAAAACAGTTATTTGGGAGCTGTTTCAAACAAATCTACACTCTCCACTTTTTTTGGAACGAAAAAAAGATAATAAACGATTCGATTTGTATTTTAAATTTGATGAACTGATGAAATTTATTTTGAGAAATTCAATTAATAAAAAGAAAAAACTCAAACTTTCAGATTATAAAGAAGAAGAGATAAAAGAAATAGCGAAAAACACCAAGTACAAAGAAGAGAGAACCTGTATCGAAATAGCAGAAACTTGGGATACCATTCCATTTGCTCAAACAATGAGAGGTTGTATGTTAGTAACCCAATCCGGTCTTAGAAAATATATTATATTACCTTCATTGATATTCGCTAAGAATATAGGACGGATGTTATTATTTCAATTTCCTGAATGGTTCGAGGATTTAAACCAATGGAATAGAGAGATACATGTTAAATGTACTTATAATGGGGTTCAATTATCAGAAAAGGAATTTCCTAAAAAGTGGTTAACAGATGGTATTCAAATAAAGATTCTATTTCCTGTCCACTTAAAACCTTGGTACAGATCTAAGCTCCGATCCCTTCATAGGAATCCAATGAAAACAAAAAGAAATAAAGAAGATTTTTTTTTTTTAACAGTTTGGGGAATGGAAGCTGAAATGCCTTTTGGTCCTCCCCGAAAAAGGTCCTCCTTTTGTGAACCTATCTTTAAAAGACTCGAAAAAAAAATTATAAAATTGAAAAAGATTTATTTCACATCCCAACGATTTATAATAATGATAATGAATAACGAAAGAACTCATTTGTTACTAAAAGATAAAAAAAGTTTTTTCCAATTTTTGATAACAAATGATTCCTTTTTAAAAACAAAAAACTTGTTCAAAGAAAGTAATATATTCAAGTTAAAAATATATATATATCAACCAAGTGAAAGTAAAAAAGAAAAAGATTATCTACTAAAAAATAATATAATTGATGAATCATCTATTCAAAAAAAATCAAAAGATTCTAAAAAATATTTATCGACAAAGAATAAAATGAAATATCTGATTGATAAAACAAAAAAAATAAAAAACGACAGAAAAAAAATATTTTTAACTATCCGGATTTGTCCTAATAATAAAAAAAAACGAGTTGATCGAATCAAATTCAAAAAATTGATAAAACGCCCTTTCGGGATATTAAAAAAAAATTCGAGATTCATTTACGAATCAAAAATTTTTTTTTTTAAAATTGTACAATTCTTTGAAATATATATAAATAATTTTTTATTTATCAGTAACATAAAAATACTAAGTCTCAATGTACAACTCTTTCTTCAGTCAATAAAAAAAAGTTTTGATAAGTACATTTACAATAATCAACAAAAGAACGAAAGAGTTGAACAAAAAAAAATAATAATAAAAAAGTTACTTAATATTAATAATAAAAACTCAACTATTCTGTTTGGCTTATCTTCCTTGTCACAAACATATGTATTTTATAAATTATCAAAAATTCCAATTAATTATTTGGATAAGTTAAGATATGTACTTCAATATCATGAAACGTCTGTTTTTAGTCAGAATGTAATTCCAAAATGTTTTAGAACACAAAGAATCTTTCATTGCGACTCAAAATTAAGACATCAAAAACGTTGGAATTATGAAAAAAATAAATGGAAAGATTGTCTAAAAGATTATTATCACTATGATTTATCACCAATTATATGGTCTCGATTAGTACCAAAAAAATGGCGAAATATAGTAAATCAGCATTCTACAATTAAAAATAACGATTTAAACAAAGAATATTTATCTGAGCAATCCTCATTAATTCATCATGAAAAAACGTTAGTGTCAGATCAAAATTGTCAGTTTAAAAAACATTATCGATATGATCTTTTATCATATTTATACTATAATTATAAAAATAATTATGAAAATAAGGAAAATAAGGCGGCCTACTCTATTTATATGTCTAAATCACCATTACAAGAAAAATTACAAGTAACAAAAAAAAATATAACTTTTATAAATTATAATACAGATAAAAACAAATTACTCGATAAAGTTAAAGTAAAGAATAGCCCTATCAATAATTTTTTAAATAATTATCGACGATACGAAAATAGTGGGAATATAGAGCAAAAGGTGAATACAAAATATTGTGACTGTCAAATTCTTTTAAAGATACAAAAAGTATATCTTTTTGATAAGCAAAGTTTTTTTTATCTTACACTTTATCAAAAAAAGAAAAATGAAATACTAAATAAAGCGAGATTTAATGTGGAACTTTGGTTTTTACAAAAATTTTTACAATTTTATAATGTAAAAATTAATGAAAGTACAACAAAAAAAAATTATCTATCATTGGATGAAAAAAAAAAATACAAGAATAATACAAAAACGGGATTTGACATCTTCCTAAAAAGATATTTGATTTTTCAATTGAGATGGGATAATCTTATGAAGCAAAAAATAATCAACAATATTAAAGTATATTGTTTCCTACTTAGACTTCTAAATCCAAAAGAAATGGCTCTATCGTCTATTCGAAGAGAAGAAATGAATCTGAATATCATGTTGATTCAGAATAAATTAACTTGTACCAAATCGATGAAAGGGGGAATATTAATTCTTGAACCAATTCGTCTTTCTATAAAAAAAAATAGAAAATTTATTATTTATAAAGTTGTACGTAGTTCATGTTTTTATAAAAAAAAGCACCAAACAAATAAAAGAAAAAAAAAGATATTCTATATTATGAATACAAATAAATCAACCGCACAACATCAAAATATGAGTGTAAATAAAAACGACAATTTTGATGATTTATTTGTTCCTGAAACTATTTTATCATCTCGACGTTGTAGAGAATTTAGAATTTTAATTTGTTTTAATTTCAAAAAAAAAATGTTTAATCGGACAACTGAAAACAAAAAATTAATTCAATTGAAGTTTTTTCTTTGGACCAAATTTCGATTAGAGGATTTTACTTGTATAAATCGATATTGGTTTAATACTACTAATAGCATCCGTTTCAGTATGTTAAGGATACGTATGTATCCACAGTTGAAAATTCGTTGATGATCTATTTTGTTTCCTATATGGATTTTTACTCATCATCCACATCATAACAGAATTAAAATAAGATTAAATAAGATTATAAGGATTTACTTTATTAATATTAATGATATATAATTAATGAAAATAAAGTTCACATGCAGTAAACAATTCATTTCTTAAATTAAATATAAAAATAAAATTTAATGCGAGTCAAGTTTCGTAAATTTTCGAAAGCTATTGAGCACACATAAATAAAATCGAAAATCGTTGATTGATTCAAAATTTGGATAAATCATTGATTCATCTAATATCTAAATATATGATTAAGTTACAAATTGATTAGATTGAAATTTTATGATGTTTGACAATATTTATAGATCCAATGTCGCATTCAGTAAAGATTTATGATACATGTATCGGGTGCACTCAATGTGTTCGAGTTTGTCCTACAGATGTATTAGAAATGATCCCTTGGGACGGTTGCAAAGCTAAGCAAATTGCTTCTGCTCCACGAACGGAGGATTGTGTCGGTTGTAAAAGATGCGAATCCGCCTGCCCAACGGATTTTTTGAGTGTTCGGGTTTATCTATGGTATGAAACAACTCGCAGCATGGGTCTAACTTATTAATTTAAATGTGTGTGTTTTTTTACCAATAAAACCCGTACTTCCTAATGAACCTATATTTTGGTTTTGAGTACGGGTTTATTTTAAGTGTAAGTAATATATTTATGATGATCTCGAGGAGTCAATTTATTAATTTATTCTAATATTCCATTACGAATATATACTTTTTTTATTCGTAATGGAAATTCGATATATCAATATTGGTTGATATGC